AGGACAAATGATTGATTTACCCATCCAAAGCAATTTACGCGAAGGGCTTTCTTTGACAGAATATATAATTTCTTGCTACGGAGCGCGAAAAGGGGTTGTGGATACTGCTGTACGAACATCAGATGCTGGATACCTCACGCGTAGACTTGTTGAAGTAGTTCAACACATTATTGTACGTAGAACAGATTGTGGTACTATCCGAGGTATTTCCGTGAGTCCTCGAAACGGGGTGACAGAAAAATTTTTTGTCCAAACCCTAATTGGTCGTGTATTAGCAGACGATATATATATGGGGATACGATGCATTGCCACTCGAAATCAAGACATTGGGATTGGACTTGCCAATAGATTCATAACCTTACGAACACAACCAATATATATTCGAACCCCCTTTACTTGCAGGAATACATCTTGGATCTGTCAATTATGTTATGGCAGAAACCCCACTCACGGCGACCTGGTCGAATTGGGGGAAGCCGTAGGTATTATTGCGGGTCAATCAATTGGGGAACCTGGAACCCAACTAACATTAAGAACTTTTCATACGGGTGGAGTATTCACAGGCGGTACTGCCGAACATGTACGAGCTCCTTCTAATGGAAAAATAAAGTTCAATGAGTATTTGGTTCATCTCACACGTACCCGTCATGGGCATCCTGCTTTTCTATGTTCTATAGACTTGTATGTAACTATTGAGAGTTGGGATATTATACATAGTGTGAATATTCCACCAAAAAGTTTGATTTTAGTGCAAACTGATCAATATGTAGAATCTGAACAAGTGATTGCTGAGATTCGTGCCGGAACACCGACTTTTCATTTTAAAGAGAAGGTTCGAAAACATATTTATTCTGAATCAGAGGGGGAAATGCACTGGAGTACCGATGTCTACCATGCACCTGAATATACATATAGTAATGTTCATTTATTACCAAAAACAAGTCATTTATGGATATTAGCAGGAGGTCCGTGCAGATCCAGTATAGTGTCTTTTTCGCTCCACAAGGATCAAGATCAAATGAATGTTCATTTTTTTTCTGTCAACAAAATAGATATCTCTGACCTCTCAATCACTAATGATCGAATAAGACATAAATTGTTGGATCCTTCTGCTAAAAAGGATAGGGAAATTCTTGACTATTCAAGACTTGATCGAAGCATATCCAATGGTCATTGGAATTTCATATATCCTTCGATTCTACAAGAGAATTCTGATTTCTTGGCAAAAAAGAGAAGAAATAGATTTCTCATCCCATTACAATATGATCAAGAACGAGAGAAAGAACTAATACCCTCTTTTAGTATTTCTATTGAAATACCCATAAATGGTATTTTACGTAGAAATAGTATTCTTGCTTATTTTGATGATCCACGATACAGAAGAAAGAGTTCGGGAATTACTAAATATGGGACTGTAGAGGCGGATTCAATCGTAAAAAAAGAAGATTTGATTGAGTATCGAGGAGCAAAAGAATTTAGTCCAAAATACCAAATGAAAGTGGATCGGTTTTTTTTTATTCCCGAGGAGGTGCATATCTTACCCGGATCTTCGTCCATAATGGTTCGGAACAATAGTATCATTGGAGTAGATACACAACTCGCTTTAAATACAAGAAGCCGAGTAGGTGGATTAGTCCGAGTGGAGAGAAAAAAAAAAAGTATTGAACTGAAAATCTTTTCTGGAGATATTCATTTTCCCGGAGAGACAGATAAGATATCCAGACACAGTGGTATTTTGATACCGCCAGGAACGAAAAAAAAAAATTCTAAGGAATCCAAAAAATTGAAAAATTGGATCTATGTCCAACGGATCACACCGATCAAAAAAAAGTATTTTGTTTTGGTTCGGCCTGTAGTCACATATGAAATAGCTGATGGGATAAATTTAGCAAAACTTTTCCCTCAAGATCTATTGCAGGAAAAAGATAATGTCCAACTTAGAATTGTCAATTATATCCTTTATGGAAACGGAAAGTCAATTCGAGGAAGTTCTCACACAAGTATTCAATTAGTTCGGACTTGCTTAGTATTGAATTGGGACCAAGAAAAAAACGGTTCTATAGAAGAGGCTTCCTTTGTTGAGGTAAGGGCAAATGATCTGATTCGCGATTTTATAAGAATTGAGTTAGTCAAGTCTACTATTTCATATACTGGAAAAAGGTATGATACGGCGGGTTCAGAATTTATTCCCAATAATGGATTAGATCGCACCAATATCAATCCTTTTTATTCCAAAGGAAGGATTTCCTTAGTTACCCAGCATCAAGAAACTGCCGGTACATTGTTGAATCAAAATAAGGAATGCCAATCTTTGATAATTTTGTCATCATTTAATTGTTTTCGAGTTGGTCCATTCAACGGTCCAAAATATAACAATGTAGCAAAAGAACCGAATCCTATAACTCCAATTAGGGATTTGTTGGGTCCCTTAGGTACTATTGTACCTAAAATAGTGAACTTTTATTCATCTTATTATTTAATAACTCATAATCAGATCTTGTTAAACAAATATTGGCTACTTGCGAATTTTAAACAGACTTTCCAAATACTTGAAGTACTTAAATACTGTTTAATAGATGAAAATAGGAGTATTTATAATCCTGTTCCATGCAATAACATCATTTTGAATCCATTCCATTTGAATTGGTGCTTTCTACATTACAATTATTGCGAAGAGCCATCTACAATAATTAGCATTGGACAATTTCTTTGTGAAAATATATGTCTATTTAAATATGGACCACGCATAAAAAAATCTGGTCAAATTTTAATTGTTCATGCTGACTCCGTAATTATAAGATCTGCTAAGCCCTATTTGGCCATTCCAGGGGCGACTGTTCATAGACATTATGGAGAAACCCTTTTTGAAGGAGATACATTAGTTACATTTATATATGAAAAATCTCGATCTGGTGACATAACGCAGGGTCTTCCAAAAGTGGAACAAATCTTAGAAGTTCGCTCGATTGGTTCAATATCGATGAACCTTGAAAGCAGAGTTGAAGGTTGGAACGAGCGTATACCAAGAATTCTTGGAATTCCTTGGGGATTCTTAATTGGAGCTGAGCTAACCATAGCCCAAAGTCGTATCTCTTTGGTTAATAAGATCCAAAAGGTTTATCGATCCCAGGGGGTACAGATCCATAATAGACATATAGAGATTATTGTACGGCAAGTAACATCAAAAGTGTTGGTTTCAGAAGATGGAATGTCTAATGTTTTTTTACCTGGAGAATTAATCGGATTGTTGCGAGCAGAACGAGCAGGGCGTGCTTTAGACGAAGCGATCTGTTATCGGGCAATTTTATTGGGAATAACAAAGGCATCTCTGAATACTCAAAGTTTCATATCCGAAGCAAGTTTTCAAGAAACTGCTAGAGTTTTAGCAAAAGCTGCTCTACGGGGTCGTATTGATTGGTTGAAGGGGCTGAAAGAAAATGTTGTTCTGGGGGGTATTATCCCTGTCGGTACGGGATTCAAAAAATTAGTGCACCGTTCAAAGCAAGACAAAAACATTCATTTTGAAATCAAAAAGAAAAATCTATTCGAGTTGGAAATGAGAGATATTTTGTTACACCATATAGAATTTTTTTGTTCTTGCGCCCCAAGAAATTTCCATGACACACCCGAAAAATTATTTACGCGAATTCATAATTCCTAAGGTTCTAAGGTTAGTAAGTAATAATAAAAATTAATGGTTTGGGCTGTGTATCAACGGTCAATCCCAGTAGAGGGTTCCGTAGGAACAATTATTTATTTATTAAAAAAAGGGGGGGGGGGGGGAAATGACAAGAAAATATTGGAACATCCATTTGGAAGAGATGATGGAAGCAGGAGTTCATTTTGGTCATGGTACTAAGAAATGGAATCCTAGAATGGCCCCTTATATCTCTGCAAAGCGTAAAGGTATTCATATTATAAATCTTACTAGAACTGCTCGTTTTTTATCAGAAGCCTGTGATTTAGTTTTTGATGCAGCAAGTCGAGGAAAAAACTTCTTAATCGTTGGTACCAAAAATAAAGCAGCGGATTTAGTAGCATCAGCTGCAATAAGGGCTCGATGTCATTATGTTAATAGAAAATGGCTCGGTGGTATGTTAACGAATTGGTCCACTACGGAAACGAGACTTCATAAGTTCAGAGACTTAAGAGCAGAACAAAAAATGGGGAAACTCAACCGTCTCCCTAAAAGAGATGCAGCAATGTTGAAGAGAAAATTATCTACTTTGCAAACATATTTGGGTGGGATCAAATATATGACGAGGTTGCCCGATATTGTAATCATCGTCGATCAGCAAGAAGAATATACGGCTCTTCGAGAATGTGTCATTTTGGGAATTCCGACAATTTGTTTAATCGATACCAATTGTGACCCAGATCTCACAGATATTTCGATTCCAGCCAACGATGATGCTATAGCTTCAATCCGATTGATTCTTAATAAATTAGTATCCGCAATTTGTGAGGGTCGTTCTAGCTATATAAGAAGTCGTTGATTATGTTATGATTAAGAATAATTAAGATTAGTTAATCATTTTTTTTTTTTTTTTGATCGGTTACTATTCTTGTCTTGAATTTAAAAAAAGAGATAAAATGGAATATTGATATTATATTATGTGATTTCTTGGTATCCTAAATATATGATTAATCTAAATATATGATTAATGATGAAAGTGGATGAGTTGAGAAAGAGATGGTTGAATCAAAATAATTCTTTTTTTGAAGTTCGATTTCTTCCAGAGGACAATATGAATGTTATACCATGTTCCGTTAAAACACTCAAAGGGTTATACGATATATCAGGTGTAGAAGTAGGCCAACATTTATATTGGCAAATAGGAGGTTTACAAATTCATGCCCAAGTACTTATCACTTCTTGGGTCGTAATTGCTATCTTATTAGGTTCAGTTATCCTAGCTGTTCGGAATCCACAAACCATTCCAACCGACGGTCAGAATTTCTTCGAATATGTCCTTGAATTTATTCGAGACTTGAGCAAAACTCAGATTGGAGAAGAATATGGTCCTTGGGTTCCCTTTATTGGAACTATGTTCCTATTTATTTTTGTTTCTAATTGGTCAGGTGCTCTTTTACCTTGGAAAATCATACAATTACCTCATGGGGAGTTAGCCGCTCCCACGAATGATATAAATACTACTGTTGCTTTAGCTTTACTCACGTCAGTGGCATATTTTTATGCGGGTCTTACCAAAAAAGGATTGGGCTATTTCGGAAAATACATTCAACCAACTCCAATCCTTTTACCAATTAACATCCTAGAAGATTTCACAAAACCTTTATCTCTTAGTTTTCGACTTTTCGGGAATATATTGGCTGATGAATTAGTAGTTGTTGTTCTTGTTTCTTTAGTACCTTTAGTAGTTCCTATACCTGTCATGTTTCTTGGATTATTTACAAGTGGTATTCAAGCTCTTATTTTTGCAACTTTAGCTGCGGCTTATATAGGGGAATCCATGGAGGGTCATCATTGATTAGTTAGTCTTTTTTTTTTTTTTTCTTATCCCAATTGAGGCAATACATGGTTCAAGATAATCTACTTGGTTCTTAGTTGAGGAACATAATAGATAGAAATACATATGTATATACAATTAGAGTTGTAGGAGGAAAGGTAGATGATATTACGAAATGGTGGATGGGTTAGGGGTGTCACACTAAATATATGGAATGCCTATAAGTCCAGCCAAAGCCCCTATATATCTTTCAAAGAATTATTCTAGAATCCGATTCAATATAAAATGCGCGCGGTTTACGTTATGAAAGAAACGAATGTATATGTGATATTAGATATATACTAGTTATATGGGGATTATCCCTATCTAATCTATATTATTATTATTTTTCTATATTTTTATTATTATTTTTCGAAGTTTTAGTTACTTTGACTCGATAGATTTTAGTGATCAAATAAATAATAATTCATTGGTTGATTGTATCATTAACCATTTTTTTTTGGTGCGAGGAACCTATCATCATGAATCCACTGATTTCTGCCGCTTCCGTTATTGCTGCTGGATTGGCCGTAGGGCTTGCTTCTATTGGACCTGGAGTTGGTCAAGGTACTGCTGCAGGCCAAGCCGTAGAAGGTATTGCGAGACAACCAGAAGCAGAAGGAAAAATACGAGGTACTTTATTGCTTAGTCTAGCTTTTATGGAAGCTTTAACAATTTATGGACTAGTCGTGGCGTTAGCGCTTTTATTTGCAAATCCTTTTGTTTAACCTCGAATGAAAATGTAAAAAAGTGCATAATGTACTTTTTTCTTATTTTATTAACTCGTTACCGTTTGTTTTTGTAAATTATATCAATACTTTACTCCTACAATTATGTATTTGTTGCAACAATACCTCGGGAAGGACTGATTTGAGAATAAGGAATTAGTGAATTCGCTCGCTTTCTTCCTTCCCGTTCTTAGTTTAATACAATGGAATTTTTACTTTTCTTTTAAGAATTGAACAAAGGAGATATTTTGCAATTGACACGAGACCTTAGTACCTAACTTAATAAGTATCTTATCGGAAACTTCAAAAAAGAAAAAAAAAAAAAAGAAATCGATCAAAAAAAAGGGCGAGCCGAGTGATACAAAAAGAACTCTGTTCTTTGTTAGTCCTATCTATAAGAGGAGAGCGTATGAAAAATGTAACCGATCCCTTCGTTTCCTTAGGCCACTGGCCATCCGCCGGGAGTTTCACGTTTAATACCGATATTTTAGCAACAAATCCAATAAATCTAGGTGTAGTGCTTGGTGTATTGATTTATTTTGGAAAGGGAGTGTGTGCGAGTTGTATATTTCAAGAATAGGTTGGATCCAACCGGCTGCATTTTTTTTTATGTTATTTTTATATTCTATTTTTATAGAATGAATCAGAAAAAAAGTGCATAATCTCAACGAATTCCTTCTGAGTAAATTCATAAATCATATGTAAGAACCATAGCATTTCGTTATTCATTGGTAAGTAAACTTTGATTCTCTATCAACCAATAATGTGAGACCGTTAACATGGTTAAAGCTAAACTGTTTGAAGTCCGGGCACAACATGGTACTCTTTCTACCACTACGTTAGTACCGAAATGGTTTAAAAAAGAATAGTTGGTAATTTTTCCGATATAGAACACTCATATCGATAAAATGATTTGAACCATTTACTAGAATAAAGAAAGGGCATCTTGTCCTTTATTATTATTATCCAATGCCGAATCGACGACCTATGTATAAAAAAGAGGAATTTTTGGATTTGAATAAAAAAGGAAATAAAATGAAAATTGAAAATATATAAATTTTCAAAAATAACAAATAAAAAAAAACAACTTTGCTGACAATTATAGATTTTTTGTCTGGTCGGAAGAGTCCTCCTAATATTCTGATCTTGTATTGGTTTTGATATGTTTGAATACAAACAGAAATAGAGAGGATAGGCTCATTACATAAAAAAGATATGGCAATGCCCGTAAAATAAAAAATTGAGCGTGAGAGCCAAATGAA